TAACTTCCCACTGTGCGCAAAGCCAGTTTCATTGCCACTCTTCTCCTTGGATTTCAATACCACAGTTTTCCGTCCCACGCTTTGACTCTCCAAGCCAAGAATACACGTCCCACTGCTTTCCTTACCATTGACAAGCCAAGTGACTGAGAATGAAAATCCCACTGTGCGCCAAGCTAGAGGTACTCCGTTCGGGCTTGCCCCCCAGGAAATCCCTGAACTACCGCTTTACTGCTCTGCTATGAGTGCTTGCTTTCTGACCTCGCTTGTTTTACTGCTGGGCTTGCTTTCTTGCTCGTTTGCTCTTTGAAAATCCGCTTGCCGCTTGACTGGCTTTTTGAAAAGCTCGACTTCTCCTTTTGGGAAGCACTCGGTCACTCACACGTCCTACCTTAACCCCCCGAAGGGGGAATGAGGGAAGGAAGAGTAGACCGTTCACTCGTGCTTCTTTTTGGGAAGCACTCGTTCACTTACAACATTTTGATAGCCCCTTCGGGAAAGAAAGAAAAGTGGTAAGTCCCCCCTAACCCCCCAGGGGGAATGAGTGAAGGGCAGAGTGTACAGGTTCACTCGTGGTTCTGGAAAAGGGAAGCACTCGTTCACACTTGACTTGACCTCACCCCCTAGCCCCAACCTCTCGGGGAAATCACCAAGCTACATGGGGTGTGGAATCCATAACGAAAACTTGGTTGATTCATCTGCTCCCTCCTCTAAGTTTATTTTTGCAGGAGGAGGATCATTTGGGGAGGAGGATTATACTAAAATGCTCCTTTCTCAATACACTTTTTTTCCCTTCTGGTTATTAAAGATTGATTTGAGTAGATACGAAAGATAAAGATATGGTTTAGTAATAGAAGTCTTTAGAAACCACCCGTTTTATTCTATTCAAGAGCTAATTCCTCCGCCTCTATGCGCGCGGCGCTCGACCGAGGATGTGGAGTGGAAAGAGACAGAGATAGCTGGTTCTAGCTTTTTATCCCACCCACCCGTAGTGATTGGATCATAACAAAATCATTCGGCGATACGGATTTGAATCAAGTAGCTTCTCGCCATCTCGTTTCTGCTCAAAACGCGAAGCATATTTGTCCGTTATAGATGGAGGATATAGGGTATAAATGCGGTAGAGATGTGTGTTCCCACCCAATTCGTTAGTTGTTGGATCGACGCCTCCGAAATGGAATGGGGCGGAGAGAGATGGAAGGTCGGTAGGTATAGGTTGGCCAGGCGCTTCTCTCCCAGAAACCCAGCCAACTCTATCTTGTTTCCCCGCCGCTAGGGTCACTCCCGAACAGAACCACTAGGGGCTGGGTTGGGCCAAATCCGATTGATCCCAATTAGATGTTGGAAGTAGGTTCACAAATTCGTTCCGCCGACCAGGCCGGGGAGTAGGGTCGGATGGGGGGACAACAGGCTTTGACAGCTTTTCCTCGACCGCTTTTCACAATAGATTCTTGCCATTACAACCAGATCAGATGAACCCCCTAGCTCGTTCTTCTTTGGCTCTATCCAACTCCTTTAGCCAACTCCTTCATGTGGCTTGTTGCTCATGGCAGACCTGCTACTGGTGAGAGGCTGAAATCTAAAGGGGGAGATAGATTGAAGAAGAAGATTGAATCTTCGGGAGCACTACTGAAGAAAGAAAACCCCTTTAGTTTCGGTTACAGTTCAAGCGTACGATCAGATAATGTTTCCGTTCAGGCAGTTGATTGCCTAAGTATGTATCTATTGCCGGTAGCGAGGGCTAAGTGCAGGTCTAGTTCAGGGACTCTTTGGCACCGTAGACAAATTCCTTTCCCTAGGAGATCAGGTGGTGGTTGATCAATGAACTAATCTCTTTCGGTATAGGGCGAAGCGAAGGTAAGGGACCGTAGTCAAACTCTTTTCCTTTTTAGCGGTAAGTAGGCACTCAAAGCGAGTCTGGTGATGAGAAATGTTCGCTACAGCGACAGGTCAGAGATCTTTCCATCAACTCCTAGGGCAGGCAGGGGCTGGAGCGGAAGGTTGATTCTCGAGTGGAACTATCCGAACCGAATTTTTGCCCCTCTGCTGATGGCTAGCTTCTCTTACTGGCTGGCCTGCTATCACCCCAAAGAGCATCTTACGAATGCCAGTTCTAGGACCATTCAGTTAGGGCCGCTGTCAATCCGGCCCTGGAACCCCAGTTCAGTAGTTGATACAGTTGGAGTACTCGATCCCTACCCCAAATGCTCCTATCCATTCGAGTGAGCATCCCACCCCAATAAGCAGTATCCGCGGCACCCATAAATGCTCCGGCCAGATAAGAGATTCTAGGGAGGAGGAACCCTATTCTAGGCCATCTATCGACTGCACCATCCGGACATCCCGAGGAAGAGTACCCAGCCACAGACATAAGATAATTGAATTTCATTGGTGGAACATAAGCTCCCCTGGAATTCCATCTTGACTCAATACCCACGACTAGGGGAGAATAAAGAGCAATAGAAGGCCAGCGAGCTTAAAGTAAGTGGCCGATGATCCGATCCTTTTTGTTGATATTCTTTTATAGAAGTACTTCCTTCTTATACGAAAATACTTGCTTGCCATTCCCAACACGGTCTCGATGTTGAGAGTCACATCCTTGGCTCGGCTGTGTCTTCATTCCCCCGCGTTCGCGGAACCAGACCGGAAAATGCGATTGATTCAGGCAGGAGTTTATCTATCTGGCATTCGACGGTGTCCCCTGAAGATGGATGAAGCGAAAGTGCGCGCAGTGGCGGCCCGGCCCTCGACCCAGCGATAAATGACCTCGACCACCTGAGCGATCATTTCATTCCCATACCAAGAGATTCTGTCATTCATCTGTTAGGTCTTACTGCCAGGAAGAGCCGCATAAAGAAGAGGAATAGCCCTGCATTCCAATACCTATCTATTTTCAAAGAGGCCGCCGACTGCTACTAAGAACCTAACAGAACTTTTCCAAATGTGGGTTCTAAAACTGAGACTAACATGGGAGGGCTTGAGAATTGGGGGGCCGGCCGCGTAGCTTCGCTTCAAGCTGCCTGCTTGCCTTAAGTCGCCTTCGGAGTAAGGAAGGTAGCAGTCGTCAGCTAATACAGGGAATCAATGCACCTATCGGCTAGCCAGCTTGCTAGTGAGAACATTGAATCTTTCTTTTCCAACACCTTTGGTAAACATATCCGCAATTTGCTTGTCACTTCAACTATACGGGGTGACTATCTCTCCGCTAGTAACCTTGTCTCGTACAAAATTACAATCTACCTCTATATGTTTGGTACGATCGTGAAACACAGGATTTGCGGCAATATGAATTGCACTTTTATTGTCACAGTGCATGATCATTGGATCTCCCTGATAAACATCCATCTCCTTGAGTAGAAGCTTGAGCCACGTGAGCTCACATGCAGTAGTGGCCATGGCTCGATACTCTGCCTCTGCACTGGACCTTGACACAACTGATTGCTTTTTGCTTCTCCACGAGACTAAGTTATCTCCAATGAAAACACAGAACCAGTTGTTGATTTTCGGACGAAAGGATGAAGAAAGGTTAATTGCTTGCTTTCAATCCGGGAAATACTAAAAATGGCTCCACCCACCTGCTTCCAAAATGAAGAAATGACTCTATCTTCCCGAATCAAAAATGGTTCCCGGGATTCCGTCCTTCCCATGCCTCGAACTCCGATGATGCATGCCGCCACCTCCATTATCCGACCGGTCTGCCAGTCAAGAGAGAAATCAATAAATTCTCTTTTTTTCCACCTGGACTAGATAGGAGGGAATCAGCCTCACCTTGGATTGAATAACTATCATTCATGGGCCAATGATGCTTGCTACCTGGCTGGCAAATAAGCGAATAGTAGAGTTGTAGGTATTGCGCTTATTCGATTGCACGGTGGAGACAGCATTTCTCCTCCTCATACAACTTGATGAACCCAGTGGTTTTGGAATCAGATATAGCCTAGTTTTTGTCCTCATATGCCTCAGTCATACATTGACTACAGCCGTCCCGATGTGAACTCACTTTTGGTTGAAGAAATCCCTGTCCGGCTCTTTCTCCTCATTGGAAATGATATTTGAGAAACAACCAACCTGCATGAATTAGATGGTGCGCCAATCACTCCCAGCTCATTCCGCAAACAAAAGGTGTTAGATTCTGAGTTCGGGAGAACCAACCATTAGGCTATCCCCGTGGTTCAATGTCCCAAACAATCAAAGAAATACATTCTTTTTTTATTCCCTAAATAATCCGGAAAAAGAATTAGACCAACGAACGAGTGATCGATCCTAGTGCCTCGCTCCTCGATCAATAATGAATTTAATTTTTGAATATATATTGGTGCTTTGCCCCCGAAGTTCCGTCCCCGGTGCTTCTATCCAGAATGATATTTCATCACGCAAAGCTCTCAAATTAGATAGGTTTAATAGGATATACTTTTTTTGAATACCAGACCGGATCAACCAACTGGGAATCCACCAATCAATTGCCCTTGCTCCATCCAGCTGGAACCTGCCCAGCATTGAATGAAGTGTCCAATCATTCACTACTGGAAATGACTCCAGTAGTAACCTGATGGAACAGGGAAAGCCGCCGCCAATGATAGGCGGTAAGGAAGGGATGGGCAATGGGAGGGACAGCGACGGTCATAACCATTTCCTCCGCCTTTCATTCACGCTCTCGTGCATGCCTTAAGGAAGTTACTTCGCAAAGAAGGAGTGGCTTTACTACTTCCGATGCCCTGATGATGCTGAACTAAGGGGACAAAGGCCGAGAAGGAGATATGGCGGGCCAGATCGAGCCGCTTGAATGACCAATTTCATTTGAAGATGAGCCCCGCCCCACAGACATATCTTCTACTTGAAAGGAACTCTTGGTCTGTCTAGGAAGAATAAACAGAATCAGCTCCTCAAAAAAAGCTTTCCTAGAGTTTCGAGGTATCTTGAGCGTGTTAGGCCCGCCATCCGCATAAAAACTTGGGCTGGCTGCTCTCGACTCTGGGCCGAGAAATAAGTGGGGATCAAAAAGAAGCTCTACCAAGGATTGCAATTTGGTGTAAAACCCCCCCTTCCATTTCGGGTTTCGCCGGGGTTCCTCGAATACGTTTGACGGGCGGCAACTCCCTTTCCCCAGTCGATATTACAGAGCAGAGATTCCAGTTCATTCGGTCGATCATTAGACAGAATAGGTGCCAGATCCCATATTTATGCCACCAGGCCTCGTCTAGCTCGTTTTCCCGCACCTCCCTCTGCTTTCTCATAGGTTGGTCCTAACCACTTCATTCATATAGAATTGCCCTTCCCCTGTCCCATAGATATGATTCGAAAGGCGGATAGAGAAAGCAGCGGTGACATTTTTGCACTTGGAAAAAGAGGTTCTTTCATATCCGATGCTTTGAAACCTTGAAATTGGTAAGGCCCGGGTTCCAGGCCACCCCAGCTCATTGATTGAATGCTATGTCTCGGGACATAAGATAAGCACGTGCTTTCTACGTGCTAAACCCAACTCACGTACCTCGTAAAGAAGAGCATCGATGAACAATCTCAATTATTCGGGGGAAGAATAATAAAATTGGTTATTATCCCCTTAAGAACGGAACGAGGGTTAAACGACTTATTCTATTAATAGACGGAGCCCCATCCACTGTCCCCTAGTAAACAGCCCTTGACTTTTTCTTTCCCCCATCTATTCGTTTCGCTTCACGGTCGCCAAGCTCCAAGAAGCATCATTAGCACCTGTATGCGAATCGGAACATTGTTTATGCGTATCGAATCTCACCCTTTCACTCCCTAAAACAGGGAGGGTTCTTAACCTTGAAGCACTCGGGGAGGGGGGAAGAACTAAACCTTTGAATCTCCCACCCAGGGACGAGAGTGACTCAACTGCCGCCTAGGGTTATACAATATCAACGCTGCGCCGGCTAAGGAGAGGGCTTTTTCGGGGAAAAAATAGTTGAAGTTGTTCGGGTGGAGGAGCGGAAGCCACTCGCCTTATCGAATGAAGCAGGGAGAGGGTCCAAAGGAGATCGACTGAGTTGGAGATAAAGAAAGAAAAACGGAGAAGCTTGACTGAGCTAAGAAGTCAAGGAAGAGATAGGGAGAGGGCCCAAAGGAGATCGACTGAGTTGGAGATAAAGATAAGAAGGGAAGAAAGGAAAGATAGGAATGATTGAACCTGGGGACTTCTGAAAGTGATTTAAGGCGAGTAGGGCTAGGTGGTCAGGCCAAGAACGATTGTAAACAAGAATGTCGGTCGGTCGTCGAAAAATAGGATGAGGAATCGGGGCAAAAGGTTGATTCATGAGGGCTTGAAAAGTGGTGGGGGTGTTACAGAGGCCAAATGGCCTAACACAGAATTCAAAGTGAGTGACCATCCTGTAGTATTTAGCCGGTCAATTTCAGCAATAGGGACTGAACAAAGATCTTTTTTAGAAAAGTAGAGGGCACCATGGAGTTCATCCAGCATGTCATCAATAATAAGGGTGTTTGAAACTGATTTGTTTTGGTCATTTTCTAATGCGACTACCTTGGTCATAGCCAGTCATTCGGAGGCGAACCCACTGCAGATGCTACTTTTATCCAATGAACGAACCTAACCAGCGTAGAAAACTCCAGTGCGCGCTAGCGCACTCCGGCTTTCGAGCCAGATGGCTCTCAGCCTTCGTTTGCTGCTTGAAAGCCGTAGTTTGCAGCTTCGGCCCCCCTTTTGGGGGGGGCCTACGCTTGCTGCTCCTGCGCGATACGGCTTTTCAGCCAGCCTACACTTGCTGGCTTTTTTGAAGCCTACGCTTGCTGGTCTCATTCAGCTTCGTTGATACAATTTGATTGAATAGATGGGTTGTCGGTAGGAAAGTGAATCAGAGAAGGAGACATTCCAGCTGAACTGTTTTTGGGAATACTTGTCTGAGAGGACTCGTCAGACATCGCAGATTTGAACCTGATAATGCAAGAGCAGCAGCAAAAATAAAATAACTTAACTAAGGATCTGTGGAGAAAGCAGATTTGAATAACTTCCCTGGACAGATCACAGTCTGCTGATCAATAGTCAGACTTTGGCTGCAGCAATGCAATTAGGTTCTGACGTCAAACAGTCTGGACTGTCTGACGTTGAAGTGAATGTCTGAATCTGTTCGCATAAGACAAGAGAAGGGCTGTAGAGGGACATCTGATCTAACTAATGGCTGACGTAGATCCAATATGATATGAAATTCCCAACCAGCGACTATGATCTATGGGCAGGCACGGCAATAACGTCAGACACAAGGCTTTCGATCTGCAACTCCAGGCTTGATTGTCGGCTTGCTGCTGTGGCTCGAGATATACACCACAAGAGGCGTCAGACTTGTAGGCCAGAGAATGACGTCAGAATAGGAGCTTGCAACCTGCTGCTTCAAGAAAGAAGACCAGCGGCAAACCTGATCACCTGTGATCCGCGATAAGATCAGAAAGAGAGGGCTCCCACGCAATCCCTGAAACACAGATGTCAAGGCTTGAGAACTGCGATAGAGACTCTTAAAGTAAGCAGATCTACGATGAAAGCTAAGAGGTCCCACGACATCAATAAGAAGAGCCTTGGAGATCCACGGCTGGAACAAACCGACAGATGGGAGCCTTGGAGGTCCACGGCTGGAACAAGCCGACAAAGCCTATGGGAAAACGATAAGCCCTAGAACCAGTTCTGCTCTGATACCATGTGCAAAATACGATGATTGAATGGCAAAAGTCATTTGATTCCATTCATGAAAGTATATAAAACTCTCCCCTTTCCTCAAAGTGGAATTTTTTGGGAATGCATATTTTATTTTGTGGAATGGCATGTGGTGAATGAAAGGTGTTCAAGAAAAACAAATCTCAAAACCGGGTCTTAGAGATAGAAAAAGTGGTTTGTGTGTGCCACTACCATATGATGGAAAACTCACCTAGGGTCCTTGAGACCTTGACGCCTTAATTTAATGGAAAATTTAGAAGTCCGAATGGCCACTCAAGAGTCAGTCTTGACTAAGCTCATGGAGACTCTCACCCGTCTCCAAGCAGGCCCATAGACCTATGGCTCGGCAACCCGAGGCCTCACCCACCTACACCCCGGCCACGCCGATGAAAATGCCCACTTCCTGTAGCTTGCCGCCATCCCAAGGGCAAGGTGCTTCATCCATCCCCCATACCCAAGCCCCAACTGTAGGCGATAGGGTTTCCCAGCCTCACCCAAACCATGTCCACCCAGATAGGACTCCCCAAGCCAGCCTCAAACCCTGGCCCAACTCCACCCCAAGTCCATCCACCAATGCTCCTGAATTAGGATCTGCTGCGCTCCTGTGTAACTCATCAATATGACCCTGCCATGTGCAAGAGATTCAAGCTATGAAGGAAACCCTCCAAGAGATGAAGTCTGGCCATAGGCCACCAACTTGATTTTTGATTATGTTCACTGCCCCACGGCAGTGTTCCCAGCCACTTACGCACCTCCTATCTTTAGTAAATTTAAGGGCAAAGGGAACCCTAAGAGCCACCTGATGGCATTTTGCACTGAGACTGTCGAGCTTAGAGGCAAGGATGACCTCTTGATTAGGTTATTCCCTAGGAGCTTAGCTGACACAGCCTTGGATTGGTATACCTCCCAACCCATCGGATCATTCACCTCTTTGACTTACTTGGCAGAAAAATTTGTCCGAAGGTTTTTCTTTAACACAGAAAGCCAAGTCAGCTTCTCTCAACTGCAAGCGACCACTCAAAAACCCGATGAATCATTGTTTTTCGTGGTTCGTTGGAGAGAGGGGATCTGGGATCACCTATACCAGAAGAGGAAGCTGTAGAACAATTTGTTCGAGGTGTTAATGAATCCCTAAGACCATTCCTATTTTTAGGGGACCTTTCCTACTTTGATGATGTCATTAGGAAGGGCACGATTGCCGAGCAAGCCCTTGCAGCTGGAGTGATTGCCCCCTCCCTGTTCAAACCCCTCCTCTTCTTGCTTAAATGAATATAAATCTTTGTTGAAGGGTTGGGGAAATCACCAGGGCGGTCACAAGAGAGGACATCAAGACACCAAAATAGTTGCCCCTCTTCATCTCACAGCCCCAGCCCAAGCTCCTCCAGCAGTGCAGTCCCAACCAGTCCTCCACCCAACCTCCCTCAAACCCTAACCAGGGCATGGGTATATTCAGTGACCCATTACCTCAGCATGCCCTTTGGGAGGGCAAAGCTCCTATGACCGACCCTCAACCATCCGGAATCCACTCGCAGGTCAATCAAGTAAACACCTCCTACCATGTTGTACCACCACCTCCGACCCTGCACCCAACTACTCCCACATCCGCCTCAACCCATCTGTACAGCATAGAGGAGCAGTTAGGAAGAACACCTGCTCACCATCTTAGAACTCCTTAAGACCTCTAAAGAGCATAGGGACTTATTTTGGCAAACCCTTAACCGCCTTTAGTCGAACTTGACAGTCTTGTTGGTCAGCTTACCCAATCAACCCTATTTCTGCTTGCCCGCCCAATAGATTCCAAGAGACAGTTGTGTGCCTAGTCCGGCCCGCTCCACCCGTCGAATTTATTTATTAATTAAAAATTCATAGGGCATTCGAGCGGAGTGACAAGGACAACCTCGTCTGCCTACTCGCGACCCAACATGATCGGGGCTCCAGGCGGCTTCTTTCACGGTCTGTTAGTTGGTCGCGGACCACCCACCGGATAGACTCTCAAAGCACATTGCGACCCCCGGCCCGATTGGGAATCATAGGATCCATCCGTAGTATCTGCCTACCTCGTCGAGGGATCTCGGCTTCCGGCAAGGGATCTATTATCTCCTTGCGCGGAGATGACTCTAACGAGACCGTTCCATGTTGTTCGCAAGCTTCGCTATTCCATGGTTGCGCGACTGCTATGATCCCCATTTCTCATTCGATATAGATCAACTAGCCCCCTCCCATCCACCCGTTCTCGTGCGAAAGGCAATCCACGTCTGTGATATCGTACCCATCTCCATCGAATCAACTTATTCCATACTGCTCGCATGAACCGCTTGCAATCCTGATTCGGTGAGGGAACGAAGGGACGAGAACTCTACCAGCCGGCCAAACCAACCCCGCCGTCGATCGATGAATTGATAAATCTAGGACCCGGGATTCCATTTCAATAGAGAAAGCTATCGATGGTCACATTGGGACGGGAACAGATGGGAAGTGCGCCCCCGGTTCTATTCCTTTGGATGTTCGGATGAGACGGCGGTGAGCAATCGATAGAGAGCAAGGGATGCTAGCGCTCTTCTCCTCGTATTCCTTGCTTCAGTTGGTTCAGGAAGCTTTGGCATCGGGACGCATTACGATAGCTAGGCCGGGTGGGATTCTCTATCTAATGGTTATGAATAAAGTGATGAATCAAGTGGATCCTTTGCCCCTTACCTAAGTAGCTGGGCCCGGAAGGCGGTAACCGGCTTCGGTGAAAACTCTTCCAACAATAAGAGGGAGCCGAGACGGATTTGAATGAAGTGGAACCGATTTCGAATCAATCGGTCAAATCACTCGACTGCGGAAATGAATCTATCGAAAGAGGCCCTTTAGCCCTTTCGTCGGCCAAAACAAAACAAACTCCTATTCTCGGCTCCGGCGGTCTCTTCTATTCAAAATCGTCAGTATGCGGTCCCAAAACCCCCTCCGAGACTTCTGCTTTACTGCCTGCTGAAGGGCCTTTATTATTGGCAGTTGGCTACCTTCAACTTGGCCTCTTCTGCCCTTACATCTCGGATATCTCCAGCCCGGTGATGAATCTTCTTCCACTCCCAAACCGGAGTCGTAGAGCAATGTCTTTATTGGCGGTTGCGCGACCTTCGATTGAAGCGACTTCTGCGGATTGCGACTGCACCTGGCGTTGGATCAAGGCTCTCAGTCGCTCAAGACGTCGATGCGCCACCGGGTCGACCCGCAACCGGCTTAATAGATAGGGCGCTTATTACCGGTGATAGTCGCAGCATCACCCGCTATGGAAACCAATACGTCTGGTGCGCCATCCTCTAATAGGGCTGTTCCCTGGCCCAGTGTTTCTACCCAAGCATATCTTCCAAGACCTCAAGACTCATATTGATATGCGCATGTTGGAACCGATGAGTGATCAGAGCGACCTGCTTACCAGGGAGTTGCGATGGATGCCAAGATGAAGACTCCTCTGCGCCAAGGATCTCAGGGGTACCACAAATAGTGGGATCGTCAGACTTTCTCTCACATCCCACTTCCTTCCTTCCTAGACCACTCCTCTTCCTACAAACCTCGTTCCCTCGGCTTTGGATCTGCGTTCAGAGAAAGGGGCTGACGACCCCTTGACTAACCCTGATGAGGACGAGGACCCCTCGACTTTAAGCCGAGGGCTAACACAGACGTTGTGGGGCCATGTCTCCCGAGGGCCGTCCTTCCCTCAGTACATATGGCCTAGCGGTTTTCTAGTTATTATACTTCTTAGAATTATAGGGCGAGGAGCCGACCCAGGCCAAAGTGAGCGCCTCGCGCGATACGGCTTTTTGGCCTACTCTTGCGGGCTCTGAGCCAACTATAGTACTTTGAGTAGAACTCTAATCTAACAAGATCAAGATCCCGATGAAAAGAAAGATTATAATCACGATAATGGATAATGAATAAGGCCTGAAAGCAATAGAAACAGATATCAAGATAGAGGGGTAAGGATGGCTATCCAATGTTAAACAAGACATCTAAATATGTATGTCTAAGTCTAAAAAAAGGGGTAAATAAAGTGAAGATAGGAATCTAAAGACAAATTTATTGATTCCACTATTGACACTGATACTTAAAGGTCGTTCCACCCCTACTAATCAAAGGCCCCTTACCAAAAAAAAGGGTAACTTCGCTACGCTCTACTTGAAATGACCAAAGGAAGTCCCAAGCTTGATTCAGTCAATTCTGACTCCAAGCAGCGATCCTAACCTAAAAGAGTCCCTAGTCCCAAAAACTTAAAAAAGCCAACTGACCGAACCCAAATCGACTGCCCTAAATGACTGACCTACCTAAACTTAACTGACCTGAACCAAACCAATTCCCCTTAAAGTCGCCAAAGAAAGTACCGACATTCCTGTAATCTGTTTTTAAAAAGAAAAGGTGGTACGATTGTCAACAAAGACCGTTCGTCATCCCCACGGCAGGAGAACTGATTAGGTGTTCTCTATAATCTACTTAAGGAATTCTCTTTTCTCCTCTTTCCTTATGGCGAAGCATAAGAGGAAACGAAAGTTCTTTAACCAGAACTGCATTCTTCCCCTACTACTGACTAACCAAACCAGAAGTCTAAACCAACCCGACTAAAGGAAGAAATTAAGCAACTCGGCGTCTTGCCATCCTAACCCCCGGCGGGAGAACTGCACGAACTAAACGGGGACCGTTCTACTCGGTCCCCTCTTGGGAGGGGCCCCTCCTTCCACTCCACCTTATTGAGCCAAGGGACTTGTTAGATACCAGTCATTTCATCTTATCAAAAAATAGATGTTGTCACTGTTCAGTACGTAAACCCTAACCAGATGACAAGCAAGCCGTCAGCCATATAGACAAGTGTTCCGTGAGTGAGAACGACTCAATAAAGGAAACACTTTGTTTCACTTTCCTTGAACTGGCTTAAAGCAGTTTCCAAGATTCTCGAATGTGTAATTATTGTAATATAAGAGCGACAGCTTAGTTTTGAGCAATGCACATACAGAGGGATCGGTATCTTTGTGTGGTCCAGCTTAGCTTAGGTTGATTGTCGAAAGAACCCTTTTGCGCTTGGGCTAAGGCGAACTTGTCAAATTCAGTGCTCAAACATACTTCTCAAATATAACGTGCACTAAACTTGATAGATCCATTTTGGAAAGAGCTAGAGGTCGTCTCGGGGAAGCGCTATCTTAGTCGATTAGGCGGATGCTGTTGAGCCGATGGTTTGAATCCCAATCGCCAAATAAACAGCACATAATCTGGTGAGGCAACACCCTCAGATGGAACACTGATGGGATGAGATGAGGTCTCCGCTCTTTTGCCAAATAGACAGAACACCCGCTCCGAAGATACAAGCGGTGGATACGACCCCATGGCAAGCGAGTACAGGAAGAGTTCGACTAAGGGAGGTCTCACAAAGCGGTCCGCATAGAGAGATCGCATAAACAGCGTTCCCCTAGTTAGACAGCAAATAGCGGCGAGCTTAAACTTAAACGCGCTCCCAGCAAACGGAGGAGCAAGTGTAGGCGACCCCAAGGGAGCAAACTACGGCTTGGCTTTCAAGCCTACGTGCGCAGGAGCAGCAAGCGTAGGCCCCCAAAAAAAGGGGGGCCGAAGCTGCAAACGGCTTTCAAGCAGCAAACGAAGGCTGAGAGCCATCTGGCTCGAAAGCCGGAGTGCGCTAGCGCGCACTGGAGTTTTCTTCGCAGCTTGCTACTTTCAATCAGAAAAGGAAGATTGAGCAAGGCAAGGGAGAAATAAGTTGTCCCCTCTTCTCTGGTAACCCGCCGCCGGTCATATAGAGCGCTCCGCCCGAAACCGCATATGTAGAAAAAGAGGGAGCGGGGAAGGAAGAACAACCGTTTGACTTTGGCACATGAGGTGGCGGGTTTGGCTAGGTAACATAATGGAAATGTATCGGACTGCAAATCCTGGAATGACGGTTCGACCCCGTCCTTGGCCTCGGGGAGTGGCGAGCAGCACGGAACTTGAATCAATCAAATGGCATAGTATAGGGCTTTGTAATAAATCCAAAGACAAAATTATTGAACTTCAAAAGAAATGCAAGAGAAGGAGCGCACTGGAGTTTGCAAAACGCTTCATGTGTGATGGTGTTCGTACCGACCTCTTCCCTATTTCGGTGCGGATCGTTCGTTCACTCGTTTACGGTGTGGCTGCTTCAATGTTTTCAACTCTTGGGATTAGGAGTCTAAGAGTCTCATACCGCTTGCGCGGCGCATCCTTTCGTGTTTACTCACGTCGAGGAGTCCCTCCGATGAGCAATCGGAGGTGGCGACGTCATTACCTTTTAATGCATTCCCCTTCGGGCATATATCCATTGCCAGTCGAGTTCTGGTTAACATTCCCGGAGAGAGGAGTGTTGACGTGCTATGAGTTCGGCATGCTCCGTTCTCTCCTTCTGGAGAAGGTTGCCCCTAAACAATTTAATGATAAGGAAATGGAAGGGCTGAGGACCTTTTATCCTGGAGATATGGGTGAAGACATGCTCGAGCGCATGGTTTTCAAGCCGTGGCTCGAGCTATCTATGGTTGAAACATCTAGAGTGGTACATCAAAGCAGTCTCGGATTACAGTCTCCCTCTCCAGTACCTTTTGTCGCCACCTCTTGTACCATTAAGTACCAGCCGTGGACGGAGACGTGTACACATCTTTCGTTACGGTTTGATCTTTAAGTTGTACGACAGGCAGCGGACTTAACCTGCCCCCTTTGGGGGGGTTGCGTCGAAGGTGGTATTGGTCAGACATTGTTGGCCCTTGGTGGGAAGGGTAGTTTTCTTCACTTCAATACGAAGATCGAAAGATCAGACTTTAGGCGCATCTGAGCGCCGCCTGTCCGGGCTCCGGATGTAAGCAAAACAGCTGGAGAACCGGGATAACAAAAGCCACGATCAGAATAAAGGAAGTTCGCCTGGTTCTTGCATTAGGAGGTGCAGGTTCGAATCCTGCTCGTGGCTGGGTTCTGAACAAAGAAGGATGCACCTTATTTATTACGTAATTACGTACGTGAACGAGATGGATTTGAACAAGACCCTCAACTACGGCAATCGATTCGAGAGTCAAAAGCAGTGGCTTCTTCTTTTTTTGTTTTATTTCATTCTCATATAGTGGCATTTTGAATCCACCTTTTTTTTTTTTTTTTCACTCGATAAAGCATTTGAAACTGAAAAACTTTCACGCTCATATAGCGAGAAAATGAATAAACTCATTTTTCACTCGAGAAGGCATCTTTGGATCGTTGAACTTTCACGCGCGAGAAACCATTAAAATTTTGCATTTTGACTCAGTAAATGAATGGTCAGTCGAGTTATATATACGCAAAAA